GGACCATTTGTATCTATATGCATCAGGATCCCGATTCATGGATCTCTCGGTTCGAGAAATAAGAGGATCAAACCATTTCTTCTGACTCTTTTTCAAATTCGATAAATGTTGGTTGATCGTATATTTCATTATAGTTATATGATTCAGAGGATCATTTCCTATTTGATCCCTTTGAATTCCATATTCGAAGTTGCGATCGGATCTATTCATTAAAAAGAATCGATTCGATACATTTCTTATGTACCCATAGGTGCTATATTGGATTTTAATCAGATTTCGGATCAATCTATATTGATTGACTGCCTCCATTATGTTGTTGCTAGCAAATACCGCTTTTTTTAGTTTTGGATCTTCCAAATCATTCCCGCAGTAGATCCGGACCGATTTTTTTCTGATCCTTCGATAAAAAGATTCATTCTCTTCATAAAAAAGAGGAGGTAGAACCAATAAAGATTTCTTTTTCGATTCATCTCTGGAGTTGAATACCTCATTCAAGCATTTTTTTTGATCCAACCCGTAGGAATCAATAGAAAAGGCAAATCCCCTATGATACACCAGATCCGGCTCGGTTATTGATAGAGTGAATAGATCTGCCATTTCTTGAAATCTCTCTTCTGATTCAAAATCGTGGTGTAACGTGTATCCCCCTTTGTTCCGGTCATGGAATAGATGAAATAAATCAAAAAATGGATTTTTGTTCAAGAATGAAATCTTATTGGAACTGTCCATATCCGGTTCATCCTTCGGAACCATATCACATCCCGGATCTGATGAAATAGGATGAATTGAGACGGTATTTTGTAAATACGTAATTATCTTGAATATATCAACCATTTCTTTATTTTCCGATCGCCTGGAAGGGACAAAAGAAACATCTTGTTTTTTCTTCAAAAATTTCTGATCTCTAGTGGACTTCTCAGTAGGATTCGAACCCAGATGAGGTTCTGACCATCTGTCAGAGAAAAAAGAACGAATTGATCTTGTAGGATTCCCAAGAAATTCTTCGATTTCTTCCGGAAGCAGATGATTATTCATCTGCTTCTCACGTTCCGTGAATAGCCGGGACATTGAGGAAGATCCAAAACATTTCGGGAATCGATCTGATTCTATCTCTGTTCGTTCCGTTTGAAGAAAGGAAGGATCCCAAAGAATCGATCTTTCTTTTAGTTGCTGAATCTCTGTTTGATCGATCAATGTGTGATATTCTGAATCCTCATTTCTAATGAAATCGAAATGATCTCTGGATTGATCAGAAGATCCTTTCAATTGGCTAGAATCCGTTACTTGAACGAAAATAGATCTTGTGAAATCATATTGAATATTTGACAATACATTCCGTACCTTGCTAAAAAACCGATCCTTGTTTACCAACCACACATTGTCTAACCAAATCAAATTCTCTCTCGATACGTTCCTCAAAAAATCCGATTCGTGCTGATTCTTCCCCCAACTAACGAAGAGATCTTGGCGGAATTGCCACATATGAAATTGAGCACCATTTTGCAAAGAAATACCCCACTTGTTTCTCGAGAAGAGATGGGAAACATGCTCAATATCATTTGATTGAATGGTTGCCTCAGCTCCTTCTTGTTTGAAGAAACCCTCCCCTTCAATTGGTCTTTTTTCACGAAAAGCAGACATGAGATAACAAATCAAGTCTTTCCCTAAGATTTCGAATAGCTGTCCCGAATTCAAGTTGATTATGTTTCGCTTCTTCCTCGGAGAAAGACGATCAAACAATTCCCAATCATGGTCCTTGCAGATCGGATCATCCGTATAGGATAAAAAAAGAAACTCCAGATATTTGCTATCTTTCTCTTTGAATGAGATCTCAATTCCAGCTACGGTTTCATTAGATATCTTACAACTAGAATCCCTATTTTTTCCGATCCGGTTCCTCCACCACCGCGAACCCCGGTTCGATTCAGGCATGATACATTTTTGATTTATTGGGAGAACCCAAGTACTCTCTTGCGGATCCATGAAACAACTCTCAGAAATCTTTTTCCCTTTTGGAAGATACAGGAGCGAAACAATCAACCTATTGATATTGGAAGACCAAAAAGATTCTTCCAATGTCTCATTTCTGGGTCCAATGGAATTCATAGGTATAGGAAGAATAGGTATAGGAAGAAGCCCCATCAAATAGAGATTTTTTCTTTCGACCATCTTTCGATTGTTAATACGAGATATAAGGACCGCTACTACAAGCAGTACTACACCTTTGATCGTGAAATATCGATTGCTTGTTGAACCCTGTGAATCACGTGAAAGTAGGATACTCCAAATTCGGGGGTCAAAGAGTTTCATAAAACGTTCTTGGTGGAAAAAAATGTGAGTGAAAGGTCCCACTGAATCGAATTTGATCCATGAATCTAAGAAATAGTGAGAATTCTTGATCTCTCTCAATATCTCTCTCAATTCGAAGATCCAGGATTTGAATTGATGTCCTTTCATTGATTCCTCCTACAGATTTTCATTGATTCCTCCTACAGATTTC